AAAAAAAAAACTAGTATTACCTTTATCGGCGCCGACATCGGCGAAGGGCCGCCAGTTTATGAGCGGAAGCCCTCAGCCGATGTGTCGATTGCGCCGGGATAAAGAGAAGTTAAATACAAAAAAAAATTTAATTTTATGTAAATACTTTTTTTATAATATGTAATACTTAGTTTCTAAATTAAAACACATATATTAAATTTTTTCTATATATTATAAAATTTAATATAATAAAATATAACATATATATACTAATATTTATATACATGTTATATATAAATACTTATATATATAACATTGTATATATATATATATACAATATCTATATATATATATATATATACATATGTATGTATGTATATATTTAATTATATATAAAAATAAAAAAAAAAAAACCACGGTGGGGGTTCCTTCGCGGAAAGGTGGGCCACCCCACTTTTTATTTGGAAGACAAATGTACTTAATGTACTAACGCGGCATTGGGGGGGGGGAGGGGGATAACGGCGCGCGCCCCCTCTTTTAGGTAAAATTATTTTGGCTGGGTTATTTATTTGACTCGAATGAATTGATTCATTTAATGAATCTTGTGGTATCTACTGATTCAATTGCAATGGGTATAAAGCTGTGGTTTGCTCCGCAAATTTCAGAACATTGTCCATAAAAAATGCCGGGACGCTGAAGAGTAAACATTATTTGGTTGAGCCGTCCTGGAATTGCGTCGGCTTTTACCCCTAAAGCGGGGACTGTTCATGAGTGAATTACATCAGCTGCGGACACTAGTATACGGATTTCAGTATTTATAGGTAATACGATTCGGTTATCTACTTCTAATAAACGGAAGTGTCCTTCTTCAAGGTCGTTTGGATTTATTATGTACGAGTCAAACTCAATTTCACAGAAGTCTGTGTATTCATAACTTCAATATCATTGGTGGCCGATAGCTTTTACGGTAATACCTGGTTCTACGATTTCGTCTGTTAGGTATAAAAGTTGAAGGGAAGGAAGGGCTAAGAATAAGAGAATGAATGCTGGAAGAATCGTTCAGATGGCTTCTACTGCTTGAGCTTCATAAATATTACGGCAGGTAAATTTATTTATACAAAGAGAGAGTAAAGCATATCTTACAAATGTTAAAACTATAATAATTACTAGTATAGCATGGTCGTGAAATGCAATAAGTATGGTTATAATTGGAGTAGCGGCGTCTTGGAATGAAAGTTGTCTTCAGTGAGACATCTAAGTGAGCTAATTGGATAGCAGAGACTTATGTAACAGATAAGTGCCTTATTGGCTTTCACTTATATGGGGTTGTAATAATAATTGTTTCTGGGGAGTTATGGAAGTCTAGGGGAAGAAGGTCTTGTCATTCAAGAGATGAGGCTTGATGTCCTGCTGAAACTGTACTTCGCTGCCTAGTTAGGGCTTCCCATAAAATAAAAATGAATAATATAAGAGCTACAAATGACATTATAGACCCTATTGATGAAATTACGTTTCATTTTATTATTGCGTCTGGGTAGTCTGAATAACGTCGTGGCATTCCTCTTAGCCCTAAAAAGTGTTGAGGGAAAAATGTGGCGTTTACTCCTACGAATATAATTACGAAGTGGGTTTTAGATCATCGGTTATGTAGCGTCAATCCAGTAAATAAAGGGAATCAGTGAGCAAATCCGCCAAAAATAGCAAATACAGCTCCTATGGAAAGGACATAATGAAAGTGAGCAACTACATAGTAGGTGTCGTGTAAAATAATATCAATTGATGAATTAGCTAGCACAATTCCTGTTAAGCCACCAGTGGTAAATAAAAAAATAAATCCTAGAGCTCATAGTATGGGGGTTTCGTATTTAATTCGTCTCCCGTAAATTGTGGCTAACCATCTAAACACTTTAATTCCTGTTGGTACAGCAATGATTATAGTAGCAGCTGTAAAGTAAGCACGGGTATCTACATCTATGCCTACTGTAAATATGTGGTGGGCTCAAACAATAAATCCTAGGATCCCAATTCCTAATATAGCATAAATTATTCCCAATGTTCCGAAGGCTTCAATTTTATTGGAGTAGTGGGTGACAATGTGGGACACCATACCGAATCCAGGTAAAATTAAAATATACACTTCTGGATGACCAAAAAATCAGAAGAGGTGTTGGTAAAGGATGGGGTCCCCCCCCCCAGCCGGATCAAAGAATGCTGTGTTTAAGTTTCGGTCAGTGAGAAGCATGGTAATTGCTCCAGCTAATACTGGTAATCTGAGTAGGAGTAAAATAGCTGTAATTATTACTGATCATACGAATAAAGGAATTCGTTCTAGGCGTAGGCCTTTAGATCGTATATTAATAACTGTGGTAATAAAGTTTAGGGCTCCTATAATAGATGAGACCCCCGCCAAATGAAGCGAGAAAATTGCAAGGTCTACTGATGGGCCAGCATGAGCAATGTTTCTAGCTAATGGTGGGTATACTGTTCATCCTGTACCAGCTCCTTTTTCAACTGCTGCTCTTGATAAGAGAAGAGTTAGAGATGGTGGTAATAGTCAAAATCTTATATTATTAAGGCGTGGGAATGCTATATCAGGGGCCCCCAGTATTAAAGGGACAAGTCAATTTCCAAATCCCCCAATTATTACTGGCATAACTAAGAAGAAAATTATTAAAAATGCGTGTGCGGTAACGATTGTGTTATAAAGTTGATCTCTGCCTAGTAAGGAGCCTGGTTGTCCTAATTCAGCTCGAATTAAAAGACTTATTGATGTTCCTAGAAGGCCAGATCATATTCCGAAAATGAAGTATAGGGTGCCAATATCTTTATGGTTGGTAGAGAAGACTCAGCGCATAAGGCCTTGGTGTATTCACTCTTTTAAAGCTGCAATTTAATGTTGTACATCAACTACAAGGCCAGATTATGAAATTAATACTGTTAAAGATGTAATGGAGCAAAGTATAGTAATAATAACGCATCATGCCGGCATTCTAAAGTATTTTTGAGATTGAGGGGTAGCTAAAATAAAATTAAATGTTATATTAAAATAATAAAATAAATTTATTAGCCTTCCTAAAATTAAAACTATTATGATGGTATAGAGGTCTATATCAGCGAGGGTGTTAATGATAATTCATTTAGGGATAAATCCTAGGAAAGGGGGGAGGCCGCCCAGACTAAATATTACAATTATAATAAGAGAAAATATGCTTGTCCCTATTCGAGAGAGGGAGAAAGACAGCTTGCTTTGTATTGAATTTCTTTTTATTAGGAGACTAATTAATCTAACTGTAATAAGTATGTAAATTGAAAAATATGTAATGAATGTATTGAATGAGCATTGAGTGGTGACTAAAATTCAGCTTATATGGCCAATAGATGAGTATGCTAGAAGGGCCCGAAGTTGAGACTGGTTTATTCCTCCTACTCCGCCAATAATAGCCCTTAGTATAGCGACAATAAATAAAATGAAAGGGGTTTCCCGCGGTGCCAGTATGATTAACAATAGTATAGGACTAATTTTTTGCCATGTAGCAAGGATTATGCATATAAGTCATGAAATGCTTGATATTACGTGTGGCAATCATTGATGACATGGAGCTATTCCCAGTTTTACTGCCATTCTAATAATAAATATTGTTATAATAATAGAGGAGAAGGAAAAATTTGTTAATGGGTTTGTTGATATAATGCCTGCTGTTAGTATTAGACCACTACCCACGGCTTGGATGATGAAGTACTTAACTCTGGCCTCAGTTTCTTGTAATATTTGTGATCTGGCCACTAAGGGGATAAAGGAAAGGAGGTTCAACTCTATTCCCACTCATAAATATAGTCAATTTGTTCTAGAGAGGGTGATAAAAGTGCCTATAATAGTGGTGGATATAAAAATAAAAAATGAGGGTGTCATAAAACTATGAAAGGAGTTGAACCTTTCAGATGAGAAGTTAGAAGCTTTTATCTGGCCCCACATAGTTTATTTTCACTCTAAGGAGCCTTCATTTCATTCATGATACAGGCCTAAGATTAAAATAACACAGAATCCAATAAGCACTATTTTTACTGAGGTTGATAAAAATCTAATAGACGGGACAGGTATTAACAAAGCAATTTCAATATCAAACACCAAAAATAAAACGGCCAAGATAAAAAAGCGTAGAGAAAATGGGATTCGTGCCGAGTTGTGGGGGTCAAACCCGCACTCAAATGGTGTGGATTTCTCGAAGTTTGTATTTATTTTTTTATTTAATAAAAATGTAGCAACAATAATAGCAATGGGGAAAATAGCAGCTGTGCACATAGCTAAAGTAATAGATGTCATTTTTTCAGGAGACTGTGGTCTCTATTTATGAAGTAAAAATTCATTGCTGTTGCAAGCTTCTAGAAATAGATGCTGGAGGTGAAACCTCATATTTAACGTCATCAAAGTTATCCGTTCGTCCGGCGCAGCATCATACGGTTAAAAAAGATATAATTATAATAACTACCAGAGTTATTGGTAGAAATTGTTTTCATGTTAGTCTCATTAATTTATCATAACGCATCCGGGGATACGCACCTCGGGCCCAAATAAATAATACACTTACAGATGATAGTGTTAGGATTATATTAATGTCGTTAATAGGGTTTATTATTGAAACTGATATAAATAGTGCGCTTGTGATTATTCCTATTGCAATAATGTTTATGTACTCTGCTATAAAAATTAATGCAAAAGTGCCAGATCTATATTCAGTGTTGAACCCCGATACTAGCTCAGACTCTCCTTCTGCTAAATCGAATGGGGTTCGATTGGTTTCTGCTAGAGATGTGATAATTCAAGTTACTAGTAATGGTCATAATATTACGGAAAGGGCAAGTGATCCTAATTTTGAAAAGGCGTTCAATCTTAGGGTTGATATTAAAATTATTGGTGTTAAAATAACTAAGGCTATTCTAACTTCATACGAAATTGTTTGAGCAATGCTTCGAAGAGCCCCTAGCAAAGAGTACTTTCTATTGGAAGCTCAGCCAGAAAATAGTGTGGTGTATACATTTATACTTGATAAAGAAAGAAAAAGTATAATTCCTCATTTTATTATAAGTGAGGCGCTTGAATAGGGGTACAAAGACCATATTATCAAGGCTAAAAATAAAGCTAGTATAGGGGCCATAATAAAGGGAATGATATTAGCATCTGTTGGTTTATTTAACTCTTTAGTAAATAGTTTAGCGGCGTCTGCTAAGGGCTGAGGGATTCCTATGAGTCTAACTTTATTAGGTCCTTTTCGTAGTTGAATATAGCCTAAGATTTTTCGTTCTAGTAATGTAAAAAATGCTATAGCTAAAAGCATAGATAAAAAAATAGTAAAAATAGTGATAATTATTTTGATGGGCATTGTTTTAGGGTAAAATACCTTGTTTAAAGCTTAAATCTAATGCACTAGTCTGCCACTAAAACTGGCTACAGTATATAATACATGGTCTGATTGCAATTCAGGTGCCTTGCTTAGGCGATACAGCCGTGGGTAACAACATGGTAATAATTAAATACCTTTAATGACTTTCAAAATCATTTTAATATATTGCTATTAAGAACCCTACAATTAGATGAGTAGGAATACTCCTGTGGGTTGATCCTAAGTCAAGTGCATAACTCTGCCAACTCATCAGTTTATATGTAATTAGTTGAATACAATTCATAGGCTCAGGTCCTTTCGTACTACGATCTATTTTATTTATATAAGGATAGAATCTAACCTGGCTTACGCCGGTCTGAACTCAGCTCATGTAGTGATTTAATGGTTGAACAAACCAACTTTATTAAACGGCTGCGCCTAATAGTTACACTAAGCCAACATCGAGGTGCCAACCCCTACTGTCAATGTGATCTCTCTAGTAGGATTAGCCTGTTATCCCTAAGGTAGCTATATTCTAAAACATTATTGGGTGTGTGCGATTAATTAGCTAAGAGGTTTATTTGTCTTTAGGTTGTCCCAACCAAACTAATAATTAAGTTTAATGCTTTTTATTAGTAAAGCTCTATAGGGTCTTCTTGTCCTTTATATTGATTTAGGCTTCTTCACCTAAATATCAGTTTATTAAAAATTCAAGTGAGACAGTTTTATTCTTGTGTGTCCTTTCATACTAGCCTTCAATTAAAAGGCAAATGATTATGCTACCTTTGCACGGTCAGGATACCGCGGCCGTTGAAAGAAAATTCACTGGGCAGGATGGACCTGTTATATTTTCAACAGGCGATGTTTTTGTTAAACAGGCTGAATAAGTGTTTGCCGAGTTCCTTACTTGAATGTGGTGTGTTGAATATTTAAATTATATTTATTTATATAATTTATATGTGGGTGAGTTTTTAATATTAGTTATAACATTATACTTATTTCATTAGAGATGAATATTGTGTTTTGTTTTACCAAGGAGTTATAATTATTAGATGGGTAGATTTTACACGGTAACGTGATTAGGTGGCTGGTGTTAGGCCTATAGAGAATCTTAATTATTATGAGATAGAATAAAATTATTAAAGCTTTGCCTTTAATAACTTCGTAGCAATTATGCTCTTCCGACTAAGATCGGTGGTAAACACAACCAGCTATTAAGCACCGCGGGGGTATGTAGCCTCTGAAAATATGTCTTATCACAATATTGCAACATTGTAGTATGGGTATCTAGTCAGCATTTTTTTCAGCTCGGTTGCTTTTCGGGATTAAATATATTATTTTATTCTTGTTATACCATGATGCAAAAGGTACGTTGAATACTGCTTTTAAATAATTAATTGTCTTTACAGTGTGTTTTTTGTATTTTAGTGTTATATGATGGGTGTACTAAAGATTTTTTTTTTTAAGAATTTCAAGATAAAAGTAGAACTTTCTATATTCATTGTAAGTGAAATGCATATGTCATGCTCTATCTTGAAGGCACAACTTCAGTTACGCCTACTATGTTACGACTTATCTCGCCTTTCGGTGAGAGTGACGGGCGATGTGTGCACACTTTAGATTGCGGGTTCAATCAATTATACTATAAATGTTTTACTATTAAGTCCATATTAAGACAGGTTGTTGAGGGCGTCATCCTATTATATATTTATTGTAGTCCATCTAAGCTTATTCATTGGCTGCACATTGACCTGACGTAAAAGAGGGGGTCTTTATTGCTAACAGCCTTAAGTTGGTGTTAGCTTGCGACGGCGGTATACAGGCTGATACTTCAAGAATAAGAAGGGTTTAACGTGGATTGGCGAATTAATTGACAGACTCCCCTAATAGCGTAAAGTGCCGCCAATTTTTTTGGGTTTTAAACATGTGTTCGTAGTGCCCGGGATTTTATTTACGGAATTGAATAAAAGGGTATCTAATCCTTGTTTTGGACAATTCTTTCGTTTTATATGTGATATAAACTAAATTAATCATGTTTTATGTATTGTACCACTTTGCATGGATTTTTTATCGTTACGTTCATCCGGTGTATCTTAACTTGTGCTTATCGTTTAACCGCGACGGCTGGCACGAATTGGGTCAGCACTTATAATAATGTCTGTTACGTAAGTTTAACTTTGGGCAAAATACTTTACTGCAGGCGTGAATCAAAGTTTTAGTTTAACTTATTCAGTTATATAGGTGTCGTTAAGATTAATTGATGTTGCACGGGTTCCCAGAAGGTTGCATGTATTATATTTTATTATAGTCAAGAAGTGTAGCAAAAATCAAACTATTTTCGATTTACTAGTATAAGATAAATAATGATGGTATTATTATAATAATCACTATTGGAACTAGATGTCCAATAATAACTAGCACATTTCGAGGGATAATAGTTATAGCTGGGTTATTAAGAAGATTTATAGGTCCGTGGTTTATTCTAATATACAGAATAAGGGAGTAAGCAGCAGCTACGAATCTTATAATTCCAACAGGAAGCAAAACAAGTTTAGTAGTAATTGTTGAGCATGTAATTAGTATGATTTCAGCTATAAGATTACACGATGGTGGGGCAGCCATATTAGCTGCGCACATCACAAACCATAGTATAGATATCGAGGGAATGGCAGTATTAAGCCCTTTGTTTATTAAAAGTCTTCGGGAATTATGTATAGAATAACACATGTCGGCTGAGGCGAATAAAGCAGATCTCAGCAGGCCGTGTGAGACTATTATTGCTATGGCTCCTCAGATTCCCCATGGAATGTTTGCCAGTACTCCGGCCATTACAAACCTTATATGCCCAACTGATGAGTATGCAATCAGTGATTTAATGTCTTGCTGTCGTGTACAAATTAGTCTGGTGATTATTCCTCCTCATAGAGTTAGACTTAGTAGATAATATTTTAGTCTAAATCTAATAGGTGAGATAAGGTATGTCATTCGTAGTATGCCATAGCCACCTAGTTTAAGTAACACGGCAGCTAGAATTATAGAGCCGGCTACTGGGGCCTCCACATGTGCTTTAGGGAGTCATAGATGAAAAACAAATAATGGCAATTTTACTATGAAAGCTAAATTTATTATAATTCAAAAAGAAGAGTGAGTGGTCGAGAAAGAGTATACGGAAAAGAACAGATGTCCTGTGTGTGTTGAGTACAACAAGGCAGCAATTCCGGCAAGAAGTGGGAGACTTGCAGTAATAGTGTATAATATTAAATACATGCCTGCTTGTAGGCGTTCGGGCTGGTAGCCTCATTTCATGATAATTAGTAATGTGGGGACAAGAGAGGCCTCAAACAAGATATAGAAAGAAAACAAATGAGAGGCCGAGAATCCCAGCAATAAAATAATTGTTAAAATAATAATATTTACATGAAACCCTTTATCGTTCTTTTTTAAGAAAATGTTTTGACTTGCAGCGATTACTAGTGGTATAATTCATATAGATAGAATGATTAATGTAGATGATATTTGATCTATAGCTATTAATATGTTTAAATTAATGGGCATTGAGTTTATGTGTATCAGTCTAGTAGCAGGAAAAATTATTCAGGCTATAAATATTATATTGTAATTTCATTTTGGTTTAATTAAGAGTAGGAGCGTTAGGGGGATAATAATTTTTAACATTTGTTTAATGATAAAGAATTTAGGCGGTCATTTCCATAAGACCGCCTCATTGCTGTTATGCATGCTAGTCCTAGGCTAGCCTCACATGCCCCGAAGGTTAAAATAACGATTACAAATATAAGCCAACTGGTGTCAGTTAAAACAATTAATATGAATACTAATCTAAGAATTATTGCTTCTAATGCTAATAAAGCCATAAGAAGATGAATACGTTGAAGTATTACGCATGTTAAAGTGATTAGAACTAATGATGGAGAGATTATTACCATTCAAGATGTCATAGTACATAGAAATATTTTCTGTTTCTGATTTACAAGACCAGTGCTTCATACATTAGCTTTATGTACTTTCAGATTACGGAGTAGGTCGATTTCTAGCTCCCAAAGCTAGTATTTTATTTAAATTATAATCTGTGTTTAACATTGTATGTATTTCTTGCGTGAAAAGCAAGGGTATTATATTATACTATAAACACTCGTATATTGCTCACGGATGTAATGGTCATATTTACGGCTTCAATGTAATGCTTTAATTTAAGCTACTTGAGCATATAGATAATATTGTTCATCTAATAATAATAGCTACAGATGCAATATATGTTAGCGTAGAATTGTTTTGGATTTTTATAGTAGTAGAGGATTGGGATTTTATACTATTAAATATTACTGTTGGGATTAAAGATCATCCTTGATCGACTTCTTTAAGTTCTATAAGAGGTAGTTTTATTATAACATTAGGTGTGATATGTGTTGATAAGGGAGTTAAAAACCATATGTAACAGTGAGAATTTACTAAAATAGTTGGGGCGGTAGATTTGTTTGTGACAGTTATAACACCTATTATAATACCTAATATGATTATTAAAGGTGCAAGAATTTTTATGCCTCTTGAAAAGTTTGGTTCTACTGATGGGATAGTAAAAATTCAATTAGTAATAGCTCCGCCTATGACAGCTAGGGTTGCTAGTACTCTAATTCTAATAATTTGTGTTATGTTTTCAGATGAGTATTGGGAAGATGGGCTTGTTGTTGGGAATAACATGGTGTATATGGAGAATCGGGCTGAATAAGCCGTAGTCAAAATAGTAGCCAGAACAAATATTAAAAAGATAATTAAGTTTTTTTGTGTTATCAGTATTGTCATTCTTTCAATAATAAGATCTTTTGAATAAAATCCTGCTAGGAATGGTGCTCCGCATAGGGCTATATTAGCGATCGAGATTGCAGTTGTGATTACAGGGAGTTGTGTGGATACATTTCCTATTTGACGTAAGTCCTGACTATGGTGATGAATGTCGATTATGTTTCCAGCACAAATAAATAGTAAGGCCTTAAATAGAGCATGAGTGATAAGGTGGAAGAAAGCAATTTCAGGAAGCCCCAAACTTAGCGTAAATATCATAATTGCAACTTGTCTCAGGGTAGATAGAGCGATAATCTTTTTTATATCACATTCTGCTATAGCCCTTGCTCTTGCTATAAGTATTGTTATAGTTGCAATTATAATGAGAATTGTTTTAAAGTTTTTTCATGTCCTTATAAATGGATAAAATCGGTATAATAAATAGACTCCTGCGGTTACTAGGGTTGAAGAGTGAACTAGGGCACTTACTGGGGTTGGAGCAGCTATTGCCGCCGGTAGTCATCTGGAGAATGGTATTTGAGCTCTTTTAGTTATAGCAGCAATTATAATAAGAAAAGGAATCCATTTTATAGCCTCATTTTCTCAAATGTTTTGGATTATTCAGTGGCCCTGATTGAATAATAAGGCAATGGAGATGAGCAGTATGACATCGCCAATTCGATTAGTTAGGGCTGTAATTATGCCGGCTCCTAGGCTTTTAGCGTTGTTGTAGTAAATAACTAGTACAAAAGATGTAATTCCTAACCCGTCTCATCCTAGAAGTAGTAATATGGTGTGGGGAAATATAATTAAAAATATTATAGATGAAACAAATAATAAAATTAAAATAATAAATCGGTTCGTGGTCTTGTCATTTATTATATATGTTTTAGTGAATTGTATTACCCTGGTGGCGATAATTAATACGGTGGTTATAAAAATAGTGCTTGTGGGATCTAAAATGATTGGTAATGAAATGATTATATTATTAAAATCAATAATATTTCATTCAATTAATAAAGTTGACTGAGTAAATGTTACCATTATTATTAATATAATGGACATAATAGTTATTATGAAAAGAAGTTTGGTTGTAATAGTTGCCATGGTAGAGGTCATAATATGAATTTATGAATCCACAGTTCATTGTTTTTTTTAAACTACCACTATAAGACGGGCAAATTAAATGCCTTATCTCCGAGCCGAAATCGGGAATTTTCATCTCATTAACGTGTTATGGGTGGTCATCTCTATAGAGACTTAATAGTAAACAGAAAATGTATCTTTGAATAAGACAAATTCCTGTTTCAAATATGATATACCCGATTTGAATTATAATAAGAACTAAGAATCCAACTAGGCTGGAAAACATAGACGCAGCACAGTAAGTTCCAATAAGGGTTAGTACAATATGGCCGGCTCTCATATTAGCAGCTAATCGGAATGATAGGGTTAAAGGGCGAACCCTAATACTGATAGTTTCAATGAGGACTAGGAATGGGTTTAATCAGTGGGGGGCTCCACCTGGGAGAAGACTCGCTACTCAACTGGATGTGTTATATATGATTGCTGATACAATTAAGGCTAGCCATAGCGGCAGGCCAAAGCTCAGATTAAATAGAAGATGTCTTGAATAGCTAAAAACAGCCGGTAGAAGACCTATTAGATTAATATTAATGATAATAATAAATAAAGACACAATAAAAGAGTTAAATCCTTTTATATGTGCTCCTTGGGTACGTGATCCCTGGTCGTTTATAATTTTTATTGTTGAGTTTGTTAGAACATTTAGATTGTTGGGTGTAATTCATACGGATAAGGTGAATAGTCTAATTGAAGACATTGAAATTATTCAGAATATAATTGGGGAAATGTAATTGTTTATTATATTAACTCCTGGGTCAAACGATGAAAAGATATCTAATATCATCAAGACTTGACTACAGGCCATTTAAGACTTTGAAGGTCTTTAGTTTATTTAACTTAAAGTCTTATTTAATAATATTGTCTCAGGCCTGTGCTGATAAGGGGGTTGATAGGTGAAGAATAAAATATAGGGCTGTAAAGATTTGGCCTAGTCTTTCAAATGGGTGTTCCACTGGCCGCCCACCAATTCACGTTAATAAGATAGTATCAGCAGTTAATAATCAGAATATGACTTGACTTACCGGGTAGAATGATATGCCTCGGGCTTTATGTTGGGCTATTAATGGGAGAGCAAACAGAACTAGAATTGCGGCAAATATAGCAACGACTCCTCCTAATTTATTTGGAATAGACCGTAAAATAGCGTAGGCCCATAGAAAATATCACTCTGGTTTAATATGGATAGGTGTTACTAATGGGTTGGCTGGAATAAAATTTTCAGCGTCTCCTAAAATATTAGGGAAAAATAATGCGATAAATGTTAGAGATATTAATAATACTGTAAACCCAACCATGTCTTTAAATGTGTGATATATATGGAATGGCACTATATTTATAGAGGATTTAATTCCAAGAGGGTTATTTGAGCCTGTTTGATGTAAAAATAGTAGGTGTAATATAGATAGGGCCATAACAATAAATGGTATAAGAAAGTGAAGGGCGAAAAATCGGTTAAGAGTTGCGTTATCAACTGCAAATCCTCCCCACACTCACTCTACTAATATAGCGCCAACATAGGGAATGGCAGACAGAAGATTTGTAATTACGGTAGCTCCTCAGAAGCTTATTTGACCTCATGGTAAAACGTATCCTACAAAAGCTGTTGCTATTACAAGAATAACTAGAATAACACCAATGTTTCAGGTTTCTAAATATATGTAGGAGCCGTAGTACACTCCTCGGGCAATGTGGAGATAAATACAGATGAAAAACCACGAGCCCCCGTTAGCGTGTATGTAACGAAGGGCTCATCCGTAGTTAACGTCTCGTATGATGTGGGCTACGGATGAAAAAGCTAGATCAGTATGTGGAGAATAGTGTATAGATAAAATCAGACCTGTGATGGCCTGAATTATTAAACATGCTCCTAGCATTGAGCCAAAATTTCATAAAACTGATAGGTTGGCAGGAGCCGGTAAATCAATTAAAGCCCCGTTAGCAATTTTAATGCCTGGGTGAGTCTTTCGGAGTGGGCTAAACATACTGAAATGGTCGTAATGGGCCTTCATGGGCTCGTGAGGTTTTTACTACTATAATTAATGCAAGAAATAGAATTATAGCTATGATAATCGGTAGTATGGTGTTAGGGGTAGAATAAATATGTGCCGTGTCTGGAGTAACTAATTTTCATATGATTGGTGAGGACTGAAATGAGGCGTATATAATAATAAAAAAAAATGATGGTGTAAGGATCTGTCTTCAGTTAGTGATGTGTTGGTTTGGTTGAAGTGCTGCAAAATAAGCAAATATAACCAACATTCCGCCCACATAAATAATAAATGTGATAAGTCCGAACCAGCCTGTAGATATTAAAGTTAGTCTTGATGCTACAAATACGGCAATACATAGAACCGTCGCGCCCAATCTAATAGGGGACAACATTGTTAAGCATGAAATAAATAATGTAATAATTAATCTATTAATAATAATTAGTATCATTGGACGTCCTTATAATAAGAGGCATGTCTTCTTCAGACTTCAAAGGTCTGCGTGCAGCTTACACTATATTATAATGATCCTCATCAGTAAATACAAAGGTATAAGAAAATTCAGACGACGTCTACAAAGTGCCAATATCAGGCAGCTGCTTCAAAACCAAAGTGGTGGCTAGTACTGAAGTGGTGTGAGACGACTCGAATTAGGCAGACTGCTAGGAATGTTCTACCAATAAGAACGTGAAGACCATGAAACCCGGTTGCTACAAAAAAGGTAGAGCCGTAAACCCTATCAGCAATTGTAAAAGAGGCTTCTAGATACTCTGTGGCCTGAAGAAATGTAAAGTATGCTCCTAACAAGACTGTTAATATTAAAGCTTGAATCGCTTGAGGGCGTAGCCCTTCTATAATTCTGTGATGGGCTCAAGTTACGGTAACCCCTGAGGCTAGGAGAACGGCTGTATTTAACAGGGGGACTCTAAACGCGTTAATTGGCACAATACCAGTTGGTGGTCATCTACATCCTAGTTCTGGAGTGGGTGCGAGTCTTCTGTGAAAGAATGCCCAAAAAAAAGCGAAGAAAAATAGGACCTCAGAGGCAATAAATAGAATTATCCCTCATCGTAGGCCTTTTGTTACATAGGAGGTGTGGTGTCCGAGAAAAACTCCTTCTCGAATTACATCACGTCATCATTGAATTATTGTTAATAAAATAATTAGTAAGCCTAGAACTAAACATGTGGTTCCGTGGCCGTGGAATCATGCTGTCAGGCCGATAGTTAGTGCGAAAGCTCCTAATGAGCCTGTAATGGGTCATGGGCTAAATTCTACTAGGTGAAACGGTTGTCGTACCATAGCTATAAGGCTGTAATTTATCATAAATAGCTAGAACTCGCTCAGAGAGCAACTTATACTTGACAGGCATATGTTTTTTTTTAACTAGAATTCTAATAAAAGGGGTAAATCCATTTTCGGGGTATGAGCCCGATAGCTTTTTTAGCTTATTTTATCATCATGGTCATTGTTTTTTTAATAACAAAAATGAGTTGGCAGATTTGATACCTGGAAATTTAGGTATAAATTGTCATCATATAATAACAGTTAGGATAATTAAAGTTAAAACTATAATCAATGGAACAATAATTCAGTTTATGGGAGATAGGTGAGGCATGTGTGTAAATAAAGCGAATGATTAATAGTCAAATATATTGTAATACATGTTAATTAATTGTATATATATATATATTATTAAAGGGATAGGTTCCGTTTACGGTTTTACAGACCGTTGCCTATATGCTCGGCCACTTCAATTGGTTATATAGTAAGGCAATATAACATTTTAAAAAAGGGCGCTATGTAGGCGTCTTACAATTTGTTTAGTTAGGTTAGTTTTTAAAAAAAGTAGAAATATTATCATGTAGAAAAGTGTTTAAATTTTTTAGTGTGTTAAAATAGGTAAAAAAAATTTTTTTCTATAGAGATGTCAGGGTTAAATATATAAATCACAATATGGGCATTATATTAATGTAGTTTTAAAAGAGCAGATTATTTATGGTGATTGAACCGGGGTTGGATGACGGGAAAAGTAGGTGGGGGGGGGAATTTGTAGTCAAGCTTAAATATTGTGCTTAAAAAATAGTAATGATAGCGTTTTACTGAAAAGATGAAGTCAATAAAGTCAGTCTGCCGGGCCAAATATAGGGTGTAGTTCGTTCAATTTTGATGTTTTATCAGAAATTCGCTAACAAACAGTGAAAAAACAGAATGTGGCATTGTCTATTTGAAACACTATAAAATAAAAGTGAATTATCATATTTTTTTTAGAAAAAACTAGTTAAAAATAAGCTAGAATAATAAAATATCGTTGTAAAGAAATTGATCCGGATTTATAGATTGAATTGTTGTAAATGATAAAAAATGAAAAAATCACCGATTTGGACGAAGTCCCATAAAATTATGATTTTTTTTTTCAAGGATCAAGTATAAATTTTATTAGTTTTATATAATTTTATAAATTAATAGAATTTATTAATAGTGCTTGTGTGGTCAAATATGGCTAAAATTGACGCGGGGATAAAAATTGGATGAACCCCACTTTTTATAAGTGGGTTCATCAAAAATTAAGGGTTATATATATTGAGCATCTTATATTAATTATAACATGTTATT